TCTATCTTCCTTCTATATTTTTATACTTTTTACTTAACTAAATGAAGAGCAACAAAATAAGGCATAGGTTTTTTTCTACATGTTAGTATCATTTCTTTGATACTTCCAAGGGGGTTTTCGCATATTTTGCTTGGGCTTAATCTTTTCTAATTATACTAGAAATCGTATAAGAACTTGTTATAATTGGATTTATTGGATTGTTTCATCAACGGTGTTGGGTCAGAATAACTTTTTGACTCTGCGCCAGTGATTCCCCTATTATTTATTAGTGAACAATAATTGAATAATTCCTTCATAGAGATAGAGGACATAATTCACATGGATATAGTAAATCTCGCTTGGGCTGCTTTAATGGTAGTCTTTACGTTTTCCCTTTCACTAGTAGTATGGGGAAGGAGTGGACTCTAGAAGTACTACTAATTGAGTTTAGGAACTAAACAGTATCACTTTTTTTTTATAGATCGTTCGGCAAAGTTTTTTTTATTTAAAATTTCACTATTTCAATTTAAAATTTTATTTTTAAATTGAAATAGAAATGAAAAATATCTTCATTTCGAAATTCTCTTGGATTTTAGTTGAGTAATGTATTCTATGAATAATAAATATATATGAAGAATACTCTTTCAATCAAAGAAATATTTCAATTATTTCCGTGTTCGTATTTTGAAAGTAAAAAAAGTAAAAGGAATACAAATGGTAGGAAATTTATTCCAACTGAATTCTTCATAAATTTTCTATTTCGATGAACTGACTCTTACCAAAGTTAGATATGGACCATGAGGAAGAACGGAACTTTTTTTTATTTTGTTTACTGTTCAAAGATCAAAGAGAAAACAATTCGGTTATTCCATTACGTGGATACACATTGGGAAACAACATAGTAGTTGTCCAACGAGATACTGCACATCCTAAAATATTGTCTTGGGCGAGTCACATATTGCGCCGCTTGTTTTAGTTTTACTATTTTAGAAATTTTATTTATGTTTTGCTTGTTTTATTGAACCCATTTCATATCATGGTTCAAATGTTAAAAGTCGACGGGTTTTACTAATCCTTTTCGAAATCCGAAGAAGTTCCCATGGATCATTTGTCAACTCCTCAATCAATGACTTCTTCGATGGGTATAATAAAATAATCTTTTAGTTAGCATTCCGACGAAGAAGTCATTGATTCTTTCGATCGGGATTCATATTGAAAATAATCAGAAATCTAGGAATTCTAATCGTAAAAGTCGCTTTCGATTATTTCAAATTAATTTAATTCAAATCAACACAAATTAAATACAAATAGATAAAGCAAAGAAATAGACAAAGAAATAGAATTGGGATACTATATAATATACATTATCACTATATATATTATATATACGTAATTTAAATATATTATATATACGTAATTTAAATATATTATATATACGTAATTTAATCGATTTCTATATATATAGAAAAGGAATATGATGATACTATTGTAGATTGATCTATATTAATCTATATTAAATTAACCCGCATTACAATACAACTTTATACACTACAATAACAATACTAGATAGTATGGTAGAAAGAAATATCTGAATCTTTCTACCATACTATCGTATCTCATAGAATACGACTGATTCTAGTCTGCCCATTTCATTTAAGACGCGAAATTTTTATCCTTTTCTTCTCTGCAATTATTGATAAGAAATAAAAAATCAAGTTTAATTCAAATTAATCACCTTGGCTGACTGTTTTTACGTATATTATAAGTAAAAAAGCAGTAGGAACTAGAATAAACAGTGCAGTAGCAATAAATGCGAGAATATTTACTTCCATAATCTCATTGTTTAATTTTTCTTTAATTCGCAATAACTCGGGAGTTAATCCCATAGAGATAATAAATCTTTCGTCTGTAAATTCAATGGGATGCATTACATCTCGATGATATCGAATCGGATCAATATCATGAATAACAATATCGGAGCTATCAAATCGATTCATCGTCAAGAATTGAATAGTATAACATAGGACGATCTTTTATCCATACTGAACTCAAAATTTGATTCCCGATACAATCAATAATTCCTTTATTTATTTATCATTCTTTTCCATTCTTTCTTTTCTATAACCTAACGCCCTCTTTGTACAATCATCTGATGAAGTATCATCTAACCGCCTTTCCACTTACCATTGGTTCTAAACAAACCCCAACAAACAATAAAAGCTCAATGAAAAAAAGGAAGGAGCTAAGTTATAAACTCCTTTTTTTAATGATCCAATCTTCTTGGAAAACAAAAGAAGTATGATAAAGACGAGTACAAATTCCGGTATAAAAAAATCGAATATTCCATCAAATTAACTATTTTTTCTATTTTTTTATATATTTATATATAAATTTAAAAAGTTTGTTCTTTCAAGGAAAAACCCTTATAAAAAAAAAATTCATTATCTCGCTAATAAAAAAGTGATCCTTGTTTGATCTTTATTTTTTGAATATCCTCTTTCATTGGATTAGTAATGGGACACATATATCAAAAGCTCAATGCGAAATTTGAATGAGATAGATTATTTCAAATTAGTAAAATTTGAAATTGAGGTTACACAAAATAGGGCCCGAAAAGGATATACTTTTATTTTAATCTTAAAAAAAAAGTATTCTATACTATTCTATACACAACACAGTAACTATGTTCAATTTTTTTTATATTGTACAAATTCCATTTATGTATGTACTCCCGGGAAACATACAATACTCTACTCTATTTCATATTTCACAGATCGGGAGTAATTGAAAAAGCCAGACCCAGTACAGTACGGTATCCCGTGGAATCCTGAATCTGATTCTAATAATATAATAATTGTACTAATCCACATATGCCTCTCTCCCATCAATCGAATCGGTACTAGTCGAAGAAATGGAAATTCCCCCATTTGGTTGATGATAAATGTGAAACGAAAAAGAAAAAAAGAAGAGGGATCACTGTTGGGAATGAAATTATGTTATTTGGACTTCTTTTCAAAAAAAATAGAGAGATAAATTGATATAGTTTTTTATTGGATTTGGATTCGTCGGGACTGACGGGGCTCGAACCCGCAGCTTCCGCCTTGACAGGGCGGTGCTCTGACCAATTGAACTACAATCCCAAGTAAATACCATAATAAAATAAAGTATACATATTTTTATGGTTTCATTGTAACCCTTTCAATTTCGATTAGAATTGGCGTGTTGTAACAGAGCTGCGAGTGTGATATATCGATACCCATATGTATATGTACTTTAGTGAGAGCAGCCGGTATTACTAGTAATCCTTTCGTTATTGCCAAATCAATTGGATAATCACTCGTTCAATCAAAAAAGTTTTTTTTTATTTACTCTTTTCCTTAAACTTTACTTTATAGTTACGGATCCTGATATGAATCTAGATCATTAGCAAGATCAGAATTTCTTGTAAAAAAAGAGTAAATAAATAGTGGTATAGATATATCATAAAATGGATTTCTTCCGTATTGGGATTGGGGGATCGGGCATTTCTGGAGAGCAACAAATGGGTTATATTATATCATTTCATGGCGGATCGGCAAATTATTGGGCCGAGCTGGATTTGAACCAGCGTAGACATATTGCCAACGAATTTACAGTCCGTCCCCATTAACCGCTCGGGCATCGACCCAGGAAGAATCAATTCCAGGCTTATTGATAATCCACGATCAACTTCCTTTCGTAGTACCCTACCCCCAGGGGAAGTCGAATCCCCGCTGCCTCCTTGAAAGAGAGATGTCCTGAACCGCTAGACGATGGGGGCAGACTTGCACGACCGCCATCATACTATGTTCATAGTATGAATAGTTTTTTAAAATTGTCAATATAATGGAATGGTATGACTCGATACGAAGGATCTTTCCGTCTTTCACGATTCTTTCTATACAATTTTTTTCGATAAAAGTTTGGTTCAAAGGCCACGCCGAATCTCTTTATCCGAATCTCTTTATCAATGATTCAATGAAATATCTTGGATCTATGTTAAATTAGTGGATACATGTATCACTCAAATGAATTTAGTTATGATGGCAATTAGGATAGTCTTGAAACAATTCATTGTATTGATATTTATCAAATCCAATATCAATAAACCGTTTTATTTTACCTATATTATATACTCTATATTAAATTATATTAAATTATTTAATTTACTTTTACTGGATAAAGAAAATTTTTCATTCCTGAATGAACCCTTAATACTTATTATAAGATATATCTATGTACATCTATTATAATAAGTATATATACTAAACTCATAGTGTCTTTATTCAGCAATTGGATCAAACAAGCCCTTTTAACTCAGTGGTAGAGTAACGCCATGGTAAGGCGTAAGTCATCGGTTCAAATCCGATAAGGGGCTTTGATTTTTTCATAAATCATAAAACTACGGCAGTAGTATTCATATTTGAAGTGCGAATAAAGATATTGTTGATCTTTGTAATAAAGTAATAAAAAAAAAAGTAACAAACCGTATAATTTAAATATTTTAATATATAAGCAAAATTATAACATTATAATTAATTATAGTATGGTTATAAATTTGCTATTTTAATAAATTAAATATATTATTAAATAAATTAAATATATTATTAAATAAAATATATTAAAATATATTTTTAATTATTAAATAAATAATATATATTATTTATTTAAAATAATATATATTATTAATTATAATGTATATTATTAATTATTAAATTAATTATTAAATTAATTATTAAATATTAAAAAATATTAAATAAATAATATAATAAATATAAATAATATAATAAATAATATAATTATTATAAATATTATATTAAATATTATAATGAATGTAAGGATAAGTCGTCTCGTTAAATCTTCAAATATTACTATTCCTTTCCTATTTTCCATTATTCCAATTAAATCGATTAGAAATCAACAAAATAAAAAGTAAGTGGACCTAACCCATTGCATCATAATTATATCCACTATTCTGATATTAAAATTCGATAGAGATGAAA